GAAAAGATCCAAATACATGTTTTATTCTTTTCAATAATCCATATTTATAGCAATGAAATCCTATTGTTCCTACCCTGAGTGAAGTGATAAATGACTGATTACAAATATCTATGATCTATAATACTATTTCTTCTCTATAAAGGACCAGATATGCCTTGCTTACGTATCATTGGAAAGTGCATTAACATAAATACGGCAGTAAGTAGAGGTAATACAAAAGTGTGTAAACTATAAAAACGAGTCAGGGTGGATTGTCCTACACTAGCACTTCCGCGCAATAACTCTACCAAAGGCGATCCTATTACAGGAATAGCTTCCGGTACGCCTGTTACAATTTTGACTGCCCAATAACCAATTTGGTCCCGGGGTAAGGAATAACCAGTCACGCCAAAAGATGCGGTCAATACAGCTAAAACTACACCTGTAACCCAAGTCAATTCACGAGGTTTTTTAAAGCCACCGGTGAGATACACACGAAATACGTGCAGGATCATCATTAGCACCATCATACTTGCGGACCATCGATGAACTGATCGGATTAACCAACCAAAGTTAGCTTCAGTCATTATATATTGAACGGAAGCAAAAGCCTCAGTAACCGTTGGGCGATAGTAAAAAGTCATAGCAAATCCCGTAGCTACTTGTACTAAAAAACAAGTAAGTGTAATTCCGCCTAAACAATAAAATATGTTCACATGGGGAGGGACATATTTACTAGTTATATCATCTGCAATCGCCTGAATCTCAAGACGTTCTTCGAACCAATCATATACTTTATTGAGATAGGTAAATCCAGGGAACTCCCCCTCTGAGAACCGTATATGAGAATTTCATTTCGTACGGCTCAAACAAAAACCACCCAAATACTGGCTAGAATGGATATGTGTAATAAAAAGTTTGAAACTTATTTATCTTTCCTCCTATGATTCACTCTTTCTTTTTCTCTAAAGATACGAAAGAATAAAAATCTGAAAGCTCTTCTTTGTGGTTATAATGCTAAAAAATATCAAGTTGGCTCATTCGTCTTTATGTTGATTGTTACAGGCCTCTTGAATCCTCTATTTACCTATTTTTTTATTTTCTATTTTCTTTTATTTGTTATTCTTATTTGTGTGTAACGCGGTTTTACTTCTGTTTTCTTTCTTATTGATAGGAATTCTCTTGTTAAGACCCTATGAATCGATTAAAACCTCAGATTCATACTACAACCACGATGATTCAAGAAACCCTTCAAACTAAGTCCAAAAATTCCCTGAGTAAGAATCGTTGGATCATCACTTATTCAATGAATAGATATACTGAATAAAAATTCAAAGAAAGGTTTGTCCCTTAATTAAAATAAGCATAAACGGGAAAAAGAATAAAAATCTGTCGATTTATCACTTCTAACCCCCTTTTTTAACTATTTTGGGGTTAACTCTTTTTTTTTGGAGTCCGGCCCGCGAGGTCTTAATATAAAATATGAATCATAGTTAGAATAGTTTGTAATCTATTTCCTATATTCCGCGCGTTCCGGATACTAGAATGAATATCCGACGAGGTAAAACCATCTGTATCAAGATGACAGAACCACTCTCTGTAGTATCCATAGGATCAATTATAACAAGTCACACACTCATATTCCGGAAATACAGAAACAAAGAAATTCCACGGTCGAACTACCCAAAAATAGAATGGGCTAAAAACGACCTAAATGATTCACTTTGTAGTGAAAAGCGATTTAGTAGTTCTTGTGAATCTAATTCATTGAAATTCCATCCAGTAAAATGGAAGAATTATAAATCTCCAAAATAATAGATAGGAATATCGCAAATAGAGCCATTGCAATACCCATCAAAGGAGTAGTTCCCCAACCTGGAGCTACTTTACCATATTCCGAATTCAGTGGTTTCAATAAATCCCCTACAATGGTTCGTCTTGGACCAGATCTAGAACTATTCTCAACGGTTTGTGTAGCCATAAATCCTATTTTGTATTCAGTGAGAGCCGTTGACTTTGTATACCATTATATTGTAAATAAATGATCTTAGCATAGATCCATTGTGGTCTTAAAATTATATAATAATGGAAACAGCAACCTTAGTTGCCATCTCTATATCTGGTTTACTTGTAAGTTTTACTGGGTACGCCTTATATACTGCTTTTGGGCAACCCTCTCAACAACTAAGAGATCCATTCGAGGAACACGGAGACTAGTTGAAGTAATGAGCCTCCCAATATTGGGAGGCTCATTACTTCAATCGAGATAATAAAAAATCATTTCATCTTTTTAGTTGGAACTTTAGGTGGTTCCCGAAAAAAGATGGCGAAAAATATTATTCCCAGAGTCGAGACTAAGAGGAATGTATAAACCAATGCTTCCATAGATTCGATTGTGGTTTACAATTATAGCTTCCATGCCTGTTTATTTTGGGTCGTCTCCCGGATAACTAAAGAGAAAGAGTCAAAGAAAGGGCAAAGGCAGCGATTCAAATCAAGATTTATCCGGCTCCCTGTCTATGTTAAATCACAAAAATAAAAGTAAGAAATCAATCTTGTATCAGACTACTTGTCGTCTTGTAGTCGGATCCCCAAGTTTTTGGAATGTTCCAAATTCTACTTGAGCATCCAAATCTGGGTCAATACCGGCAAAAACATCTCGGAACAAGGTTCTAGCGCCATGCCAAATATGTCCGAAGAAGAAGAGCAGAGCAAATGAAGCATGGCCAAAAGTAAACCAACCCCTTGGACTGCTACGAAAAACACCATCGGATTTCAAAGTAGCACGATCTAATTCAAAAATTTCGCCCAATTGAGCGCGTCGAGCATATTTTTTCACAGTAGCGGGATCACTATAACTGACTCCATTCAGTTCGCCACCATAGAACTCCACAGTTACACCTACTTGTTCGACACTATACTTCGACTCTGCCCTTCGAAACGGAACATCGGCTCTAACAATACCGTCTCCGTCTACCAAAACAACCGGAAATGTTTCAAAAAAAGTGGGCATACGACGTACAAAAAGTTCACGCCCTTCCTTATCTCTAAAGATAGGGTGTCCTAACCACCCAACAGCTATTCCATCCCCATTGTCCATTGAACCCGCTCTGAATAATCCCCCCTTTGCCGGATTATTACCGATGTAATCATAAAAAGCCAATTTTTCAGGAATTTTAGACCAAGCCTCTGATAAACTTTGATTTTCGGCTATCCCAGCGCTAACTCTTCGATATATTTCTTGCTGGAAGTATCCCTGATCCCATTGATAACGAGTGGGACCAAATAATTCAATCGGGGTAGTTGCTGAACCATACCACATAGTTCCAGCAACAACAAAAGCGGCAAAAAAGACAGCAGCGATACTGCTGGAAAGGACGGTTTCAATATTTCCCATGCGTAATCCTTTGTATAGACGTTGGGGCGGACGGACACTAAGATGGAATAGGCCGGCTAATATGCCCAATGTCCCTGCTGCAATATGATGAGAGGCTATTCCTCCCGGAACAAAAGGATCAAAACCTTCCACACCCCACGCTGGATTTACAGATTGTACCCTTCCGGTTAGTCCATAAGGATCGGACACCCATATTCCAGGACCATACAACCCCGTTACATGAAATGCGCCAAACCCAAAACAAGCCAACCCTGAAAGAAATAAATGAATTCCAAAAATCTTAGGTAAATCTAAAGAAGGTTTTCCTGTACGTTCATCAGAAAATATTTCTAGATCCCAGTACACCCAATGCCAAATAGCTGCCAAAAAGCATAAGCCAGAAAACACAATATGTGCCCCGGCCACACCTTCGTAACTCCAAATACCCGGATTCGTTATAGTACCTCCTGTGATACTCCAACCGCCCCATGAATTGGTTATTCCTAAACGAGTCATGAAGGGTATAACAAACATACCCTGTCTCCACATTGGATCAAGAACGGGGTCAGAGGGATCAAAAACCGCTAGTTCGTATAGAGCCATCGAACCGGCCCAACCAGCAACTAGAGCTGTATGCATTATATGAACAGAAATCAAACGACCCGGATCATTCAATACGACGGTATGAACACGATACCAAGGCAAACCCATGGAAATACCCCTTTAATCAACGAATAATAGACACTATGTAACTTTATTGCATTGTAAAAAGTAAAAAAACTATGCTCTGGACCCACTCTTTCGGTAGATTTTCTCGAGGAAAGAATTAATATTTGTTCTATTCTTTTAGTAATAATAATAGATAGTAATAATAGATGAATTCCATTTGTAGGAACAAAAATAAGCAGATCTATTCTATACCCGATAAGTACCAATACGCAATGGTAGAGGGGATTGATCCCACTTTAATTTTCTCTGAGTGAAGACATACCCATTTGTTCATATCATTCCAAAGACCCATTCGTTTCGTAAAAATTTTCCTTTAGTCATAATCATTCGGTTTTCTTTTTTTATGTTATTGTTATGAACTTATTCAATTTATGGATAAACTATGATAAAGGCTAATCTTATTAAGACAATAAACCCGTTGTTACGCTTCCACATCAAAGTAAGATATAGTACTTAATTTTTTTTCTTTCATTTTATGCCTATTGGTGTTCCAAAAGTACCTTTTCGAAGTCCTGGAGAGGAAGATGCATCGTGGGTTGACATATAGTGCGACTTGTCAGATATATTGGGTCACATGGAATTTCCCCATTCTCTCCCCTGATCGAGATATCCCCTCTTTCGCCCAAAAAAGATTGATTGAATTATCAAAAGTTTGGAGCGTGAAATACAATTTAATCCTATTTATTTTTTGTAGGGGTATCAGATTAATATTATCAATTAGAATAATTTATGGTTGGCTCGACTGGACCAAAAAAATGAAGTATCCAGGCTCCGTTTAGAAAAAACCCAATTGGTAATATATCTAAGATTACTACTTTTATAATATTCTATTTATAAACAGGAGCGATCTCAAACTGTTTAATCAATCGAGTAATATAATGAATACATTTAATATAATGAATACATTGAATATTTAGTGGAAGACATGAAATAAATGAAATTGAAAAATAAAAAAAGCCATAGCAAAAAGACGTGGTATTGGGACATTTGCCCTATATGTGCAAATCAAAATCGGGCCTATCTTTACTCGGAGTAGAGCATAAACCTAAAAAAATTGAAAAAGCCCATTCAGGAACAAGAAAATGGCATCGTTATTTGGATTCGATCTCGATGAAACAATACATCAATGAGAAGTTCATTCGATAAGTTTAGTAAATTATTTATATATATATTTTATTTATATATAGGTAAAGTAAACAGGCCAAAACAAATCCTTCTTGAAAAATGGAAGAAAAAAAGCCCTTTGTTAGAAGTTAGAAAGAGCCCCCTATGAAAATAAAAAAGAATGAGGGCTGCAATCTACACATTGATTCTTTTTTTTTGCGCGATTTTTGGTAAACCGTATGCATCAAAAGGTGCGCGTACGGTTCCTAAGGATACAATTATATCCTAATCAACCGACTTTATCGAGCAAGATTACTTTTTTTAGGCCAAGAGGTTGATAGCGATCTCTCGAATCAAATTATTGGTCTTATGGTCTATCTCAGTCTAGAGGATGATAGCAAAGATCTGTATTTGTTTATAAACTCTCCCGGGGGGTGGGTAATACCCGGAGTAGCTATTTATGATACTATGCAATTTGTACAACCAGATGTACAGACAATATGCATGGGATTGGCCGCTTCAATAGGATCTTTTCTTCTGGTCGGAGGAGAAATTACCAAACGTCTAGCATTCCCTCATGCTCGGCGCCAATGAGTTTTGTATTTGAGAGAAAAAAGAAGACTATGCCTTCGCCATATGAAATATGACTATTAAGTAATAATAGCATGGCATTTTGAATTCGATATGAGAAACCTTTTTTTTTTATTTTTGTTTTTTTTTTCAAAAATCAATCATTAGATTATATATCGAACGAATAGTATGAGATAAAGGGCATTTCCGATTTTATCTGATTTATCGGAAGCCTATTGCAGCGTCACAAACTTTTTTGTTTTCACACCAGAGGGATAATAACAATATTTATCTTAGGAAAGAATACAAAAAAAAGAAACTTTGGGATTGCTTAATAACAGACTAAATAAATATATAAAGCAACGGAACCATCATAGTATGTTTTAACTACTCCAAAATAAAATGAAGGATGGTTATTGGATTATTTACCGATCGGGGTCTGATAGGCCCTATATTTGAATATTTGAATTTTATTTTATACTTCTTCAATGGAATGGAGGTTATAAAGTAAATTCCATTGTATAGCCGTATGCAATGCGCAAAAGATGCCTGTACGGTTGTTCAATTCTATCTTTTGGTTTTCATATCATTACTCGTTATTTAATTTTTTCTCTTTGATTTCTCTTCGAGATAGAAGAACCATTTATTAGGTTATATAATCAGGGTAATGATCCATCAACCTGCTAGTTCTTTTTATGAGGCACCCGCAGGAGAATTTATCCTGGAAGCGGAAGAAATGATGAAGCTGCGCGAAACCATTACAAGGGTTTATGTACAAAGAACAGGCACACCTCTATGGGTTGTATCCGAAGACATGGAAAGAGATGTTTTTATGTCAGCAACAGAAGCCCAAGCTCATGGAATTGTTGATCATGTAGGGGTAGAATAAAAAATAACAGGGATTTCGCGCAAATACAAATACGCCATTTGAAATTTTATCTTCTTACTGGGTTTGATAGAGTATTCTATTAATTAATTTATTACTATAGAAGTAATTCCTAATCGGCCGGTTAGGATCAATCTAAACCAGCTCATTATGTATACGAGTCAACATGCCAACTATTAAACAACTTATTAGAAAGACGAGACAGCCAATCAGAAATGTTACGAAATCCCCCGCCCTTGGGGGATGCCCTCAGCGACGAGGAACATGTACTAGGGTGTATGTGTGACTCGTTCAGAGCATGGACTGGGGCAAAAGAAAAGAACCCATTTTTCCAGTATCAGTGATCAGTAACAGTAAATAAGAGAAAATAAAACGGAAGAACTCCATTCACTATCTAAAAAGTATCTATCATACCCTTCTATTGTGTATCAAAATTTATGGTTTCTAGTGGTGTAAATCCAATCGTCTCCATTTTCAATTTAAGATGAGAAAGAATTTCCCATTGGTAGCAAATGTTTATCCATTAAGCGGGGGGAATCCCATTTAAAGGCAAGAAAGATTACGCCCTTACTCTTTCAACAACGGACTAAGAGGGTCAGCTACACAGTTAATCTTCATAATTAAATACCGTTACTGTATAAGTGGATCTCGTTGTGAAAGACGGATTACTGAATAATTCATGGGTAGAGCCAAAAAGTGTGAACTGTACAAGTTAACAATAGCATTGATTAAATGAAAGAAAAGAAGGGGCTCCGGTGTATAGAAGGGATCTCGCCGTTTAAGAAGTAACCATAGAAACGATGGAACCCACTATTTTTTTTTATTCATTTCTATTTTATATTTACTACTTTTTGTTTTTATTTAATATTAATATGCTTTTTTTAATATCTAGTATCAATATCAATATTATTTCTTATTTCGAGGTAAAATGCCTATAAAAAAAAATAAAAAATCGTGGGCGGGAAGGTTATAGTAGCAAAAGCCGTTGGAGTTTTTATTTTATACATTGGAAGGATCCGTTTTGTTATTAACAAACTAGAAAAGGGGAAGGGAATAACTGAAAGAAAAGAAATCAATTAGTTATTTATCAAAGTTTCATTTATTCAATGACCAGAATTAAACGAGGATGTATAGCTCGGAGACGTAGAACAAAAATTCGTTTATTTGCATCAAGCTTTCGAGGGGCTCATTCAAGACTTACTCGAACTATTACTCAACAGAAAATAAGAGCTTTGTTTTCGGCTTATCGGGATAGAGGTAGGCAAAAGAGATATTTTCGCCGTTTGTGGATCACTCGGATAAATGCAGCAATTCGAGGGAATTTAGTATACTATAGTTATAATATTTTCATACACAATCTGTACAAGAAGCAGTTGCTTCTTAATCGTAAAATACTTGCGCAAATAGCTATATTAAATAGAAATTGTCTTTCTATGATTTCCACTGAGATTATAAAATAAGTAGATTGGAAGGACTCCATAGGAATGTTTTAAATTTTAACGGAGTGCGCTGTAAAATTAACTCCGGGAAGGTAGAATAGAAATTAGTATGATAAAATATAATCAAATAATATGATAAAGTCGTCAAAATGAACAAACAAGACGTTCAATAAAAAAAGATTTATTCTTTTTCCCCGATCCTTTTTTTCTTATGACACGACACTCACATCTTAATTCGCGAATTTTTCGAACAAAACATCAATCCGCCTTTGAGTTCGTATTGGAATTTTGATTCAAGTGAAGAGTAAGCCTATCCCCCTTTTTGATTCTAAGACCCGCAGTTCTAGCAGCCGACTCACCTCTTTCAAATTGTTTCTCATTACTAAGAAAGGGTAACAAAGATAAAATACGAGCTTGCTTGATAGCAATAGTAATTAATCGTTGTTGTTTTAAGTTTAATCTATTCACCCGTCTAGATAATATCTTTCCTTGTTCACTAATAAATCGACTAATTAAACTCATGTTTCTATAATCAATTCGATCCCCCGACCCAATCGGGGGCAAACGCCTACGAAAAGATCGCTTGGATTTAAAATAGAGTCGCTTGGATTTATCCATGATTTGTTTATTCCTTATCCCGAAAATCCTAATTTTGTCGGGGATTTCTTTTTGGTTTGTTTATCTTTAAATATATGTTATATATAATATATGGTATATGACATTTTTCATCTTCCTTGGAAGGATGACATACAATACATACGTGTAATCGGTTCCATCTATTTCTTTATCTCCCCATGAATTGTATATTTGTAACAAAAGGGACAGAATTTTCTCAATTCCAATCGACTAGGCGTATTGTGTCGATTCTTTTGAGTAATATATCTGGAAATACCAACCCTCTTTGATTCCTTATTAGCATCATTTCGAACAGCACAATTGGTACATTCCAAAATAACTGTTACTCGAACATCTTTCCCCTTGGCCATGAACCCCCTTTGTATTTTTGATTCACTCAACTATTCTATTTTGCGATCCAAAGAGAAAAAAGGAACGAAAAAAAAAATAGAAGTTGCTAACTCGAAATAAAATTATGAAAAATTTCGTTGCAATCAAGATAGTAATAATAAGTAATACAATGATTTCTAACTACATTTCTAATCCCAATATAGCGTTTCGTCTTTCATTTAAGTATTTTGTATGATATTGTTGACCTATCCATCAATTCCCATTTCCGTTCTCATTCTCTTTTTAATTATTTTAATTTAAATAATTTAAATTAAAAATTTTATTTTAATTCGAGCCCCGGGCCTCAGGCCCGAGTTCCGAGTTTCACTGAATTTGAATCCACTTTTATTCTTTCTCTTTTCGAACTTATTCGAATTTTAAAAATTCTAAAATGAAAAGATGGGAAGGGGAGGGATTAGTCACAGAGATTTTATTAAATCCCTAATCTTCTTCACCACTTCCCATGTTACTAACTAGAATGAAAAAAAGGGGAATATCAGCGCATCCGGAAATAAACGATTGATCTCTATCAATAGACCTGCTAAAAACCCGAACCATATAGTACTTACTACCGGCGCCACGGAGAGATATGTTTTTAGATCTCGCATTTTATTTGAAATCCTCCTTCTTTATTGGAATTTGTAATACATATATGATCAGACATATATGGAGTTAATGATCGCTTGTATTTGTCCGCGGAATCCCGAATTCAAATTGAAATGTACAACGATTCAGTAGAATATTCCTTTTCTTAAAAAAAACGTGCCCTTTTCTGTACCAGCATTTCCCCAAAATATTCATTTTTTTTACAGCGGGTTTCATTATACGTAACGCATATAAGTAGTTTATTATAATTAATTAATAATTAATTATATGTTCTATGATATGAGATCAAAAAGAAGAAATGACAAGATAATTTTTGTATAGAAATGGAGTAAATAAAGATGTGGAAAACAATACGGGTATTCTCTACAATGACACTGTAACCCAATTGAAAGGGATGTAGCGCAGCTTGGTAGCGCGTTTGTTTTGGGTACAAAATGTCACGGGTTCAAATCCTGTCATCCCTACCTATTCTATTACTTATCTTATGAGCAGGAATCGTAACGAGGGATCAATTGAAATCGATTAAATTGGGCATCCATAACATGATCAATCTTTCATTTGACTCTATTCTACTATAGAATAGGATACGCATGCAAAAATATAATATATTAGGGTTACTTACAAAATATTTAGTGTGATAATAAAGCGCTCTTAGTTCAGTTCGGTAGAACGCGGGTCTCCAAAACCCGATGTCGTAGGTTCAAATCCTACAGAGCGTGATCCCATTCTTGTTATTCTTAGGTCGAAAATTACACTGAAATGAAATAATTGAACAGCAATTTCAATTTGACCCCTGCCCTATGTATTGTATTAAAATTAATAAAGCAAGTAGGGGTCAATCAAAAAAAGAGCTATTAATTAATTAATTAATTAAAGGTCCAACTGATCACCGCGTCTGTATTGTAAATATGCGGTTACAAATAATCCAGCCAAAGTAATAGGAATTAGACCTAAGACAATTCCAAATAGAAAAACTTCAATCATTTCAATTTGTTTGAAAGAGGAAAAGGAGAGGTAATATCTATTCTTAACTATTAATGCATATTGCCCATGAATCTCAATGACCAAAAATTGGAAATTGACACGGTAAGAAACTTAAGAAACTATAGAATATATGGAATAACACAGAAAGATTTCGTTTTTTTATGAATCGTTTGTTCAATTAATTTCAAATAAGTCGTATCTTGTTCAACCCGATAAATAGAGCTGAGGTTATAGTTAAAACCGCTAGTAGAAAACCGAAATAACTAGTTATAGTAAGCATAAAGAGGCTAAATGAAATATGGTCTTTTTATACATATGTTTAGAAAGCACTTCCCTAAATTCAAATTTTTGAAAGATACAAACAAGAATAAGCAAAAAGACCAATTCCACTTATTCTTTCAATTGAAAGTTTTTGATTCATCAATCCTTCTAAACAGTAATAAAAAAAAAATGGGAGTGACATAGGTAAGAAATCAATTCATCATCTGTGATATCTGAGCATCCCCTAATTCCCAATCAACAGATTCATCTTAAAAACTAATATTCTTATACTAATATTATATATTATAATTAATAATCAAAATTAGAAATAATAAAAAACTCTGTTGTGTAACTTCATTCAAAAAATGAAATTGAATCGCTTTAAAATTGGAAAATCATTTCTATTTTGATTTTGATCATTTTTTTATTATTGTATCGAATACATTGTGTATTTTCGAACAAAGAATGACCCTATATTATACTAGAATCTCCCTTTTTTTACTTTAACTTTACTTTATTACTTTCCCTTTTCTTTTTTACTTTAATTTGATTTGACCTCATTAGATTCAGTAGTAGGTTTATTCTCATAATATCTCTAATGAGAAGAAAAAGAGTTTCGCATGATCTAATCGTGCGAAACTTATACATTTTTTCTTTACATATCTTAAATTAGAGAGCCCCCCCGCCCTTTTATAATTATAATTCGATCAAGAACGGCCTTTTGGTTCTAATACAACAATGCGTGCATCGCGAATATTGATTATTTTCTTCTTTGTTCTCTTTCTTTCGTCGAAGACTATCGGCTAGTCTTACTTCTTACTGGACAACTAACCAATTCCTTAAAAACGAAAAAAAAAAGGGGGGGGGGGGTTCCAACAAAAAACATCTTCTACAAACACAAAAAGAAAGAATATTTTTATATTTTGGATCTAATTTAATTGTAGGTGTAGGAGAATGGAATATGATAATCCCACTCGCGAATTATTTGAAAGCAACCCGTTGTATTCACATTTTATCTGATCTTCAGTTTCTAATCCGAAGCCGATAATGGAGAGAACCCTTATACTACTACAGGAATTTGAAAATTTTTTTATTGAATAGTATAGAATACTACATCGACAGGCAACAATAAAAGAAAAAAAGAAAGTCTCTAGCACTCCATTTAGATACTAATTGTGAAATTGCGTTGCTGTGTCAGAAGAAGGATAGCTATACTGATTCGGTATACTCTAAAGACACCCTTGGTACCCTATTGACGATCTCACAAAGATTCAATTTCAGTGAATTCCCATTTACTGATCTCATCTTTTACGGAATCGATCCCCTTTTTGACTGTACAAGAATACGTGGAGCTCGGCATGTCTGGAAGCACAGGAGAACGTTCTTTTGCTGATATTATTACCAGTATTCGATACTGGGTCATTCATAGCATTACTATACCTTCCCTTTTCATTGCGGGTTGGTTATTCGTCAGCACGGGTTTAGCTTACGATGTATTTGGAAGCCCTCGTCCAAACGAGTATTTTACAGAGAGTCGACAAGGAATTCCATTAATAACTGG